TCTAATAAGTACCTTGTGTCAGAATTGAGAAATTTTATGGTTCGAATCTGTAGTATTCTCTTATTTATTACCTGTGTCTACTATTTAGGCAGAATGCCGTCACCGATTTTTACTAATAAACTGAAAGAAACCTTAGAAACGACAGAAAGGGAGGAAGAAACAGATGTTGAAATAGAAAAAACTTTCAAAACGAAGGAGACTAAACAGGAAGAAGAGGGGTTCACCGAAGAAGATCCTTCTCCTTCCCTTTTTTCGGAAGAAAAGGAGGATCCGGACAAAACAAAGCAAGATATTTCGAAGTTAGAAATACTTAAAGAAGAAAATAAAAACCTCTTCTGGTTTGAAAAACCCCTTCTTTCTCTTCTTTTCGACTATAAACGTTGGAATCGTCCAACGCGATATATAAAAAACAATCAATTCGAAAATGCGGTAAGAAATGAAATGTCACAATATTTTTTTTATACATGTCAAAATGATGGAAAACAAAGAATTTCTTTTTCCTATCCACCTAGTTTAGCCATTTTCTGGGAAATGATACAAAGAAAGATTTCTTTGTCTACAACAGAAAAATTATTCTATGATGAACTGTACAATTATTGGATTTATACCAATGAACAAAAAAAGAACAGCTTAAGCAATGAATTTTCTAATAGAATTGCCGTTTTAGACAAAGGACTTATTTCGATAAATGTATTCGAAAAAAAAACTCGATTATGCAATGATAAAAAAAAAAAAGAATATTTACCAAAAATATACGATCCTTTTTTAAATGGATCCTATCGTGGACTAATAAAAAAATTATTTTCAACTTCCATTATAAATGAAACTGCAATCCAAAATTTTATATATGGAATTTGGATAAATAAAATTCATAATATCCTTCGTAAGGACTATAATTATCATGAATTTGAACAGAAAATAGATACAGTTGAAAAAGAATCACTATCAACAGAAATTAGGCATTTCATGTCTTTAATGAGCAAATTCGACGGGAAATCAACATCGAATCTGAAAGAAATTTCTTTACTTCCAGACCAAAGACAAAATGGTCCAGAAGATCGAGAAAAATTTGTAAAATTTTTCGTTGATACAATTATAATAGATTCCTTGACTCAAACGATTCAAAAGAAAACTATTGGAATAAAAGAAATCAGTAAAAAAGTGCCTCACTGGCCATACAAATTGATAGATGAGTTAGAACAACTAGATAAAGAAATTAACGCAAGCGTGCCACTGGATCATCAAATTCGCTCAAGGACACCCAACCCTGTAGTGCTTTTTTATGATAATAAGGCCAACACTTCGGATAGGAATGAATTGGATAACGTCAATGAAAATGAAATAGACCGAGCAATTTTGATAGAGTATCCACTAGAATCGGAAAAAGAAACAAAAAAATATAAATACATAGAAGAAATACCAAAAAAGATATGAAGAAATGCGACCTCCTCCTATATACTTGACACCTTCTCCTAAAAAAAAGCTTGTAACACCAAAACCATTCGGAATTCCATCAATTATTCGTCTATCAAAAAAAGAAATTAGTTCGGCCAAGCCTCTTACACCCCTAATAAAGAATACTTTATAAAAAGCATCTATATAACCACGGTTAGAAGACCAATTATATATAATATATGAACTTTTTTCAAAAAGTATTTTATTTTGACCTTTTTTAGTAAATGAATTAATTAAATCAAAATTTTTGAATGATGAATAAATAGGTTTATATAAAAAAAAGGCTATAAATATTCCAAAAAACGCTATACTAACAGAAACAGTTGCATTTATAAAAAATTCATACCAATCCACAGAATTCTTTGAATTGGAATGTAACCAATTTATAGATGGAGATAACCATTGAGTTAATATATCCAAATCCATTCCTTTCTGATTGAAAGGAATTCCGATGAATCCAATGAAGGAAGTAAATAGAATCAATAAAATTAGAGTAAATAACATAGTATTGTCTGATTCATGAGGATATGAACAAATTTTTTTATTTTCACAATCAGTAATAGTAATAAAAGATCGGATCGTTTTAATTAAATTTTGATCAATTTGATATAAATTTTTTGTTTTTGAAAAAAAAGAAATCCTTTTCATATTATTCATTGTTAATAAGGTTAATAAACCAAAATTTTTATTAATATTCGTTGTTTCCAATCCTTCTTTACCCCATAGAGATATTGAATAAAAGGAACTACTTTTTTTTCCACTGTAATTTTTACAATTAATATTCAAATGTCCTTCAAAAGTAAGTAAATAGATTCGAAACATATAAAATGCCGTTAATCCAGCTGTTAAATAAGCTATGATTGCGAAAATCGGAGAATATAACCAACTATCATTAAGAATTTCATCTTTGGACCAAAAACAAGCAAGAGGCGGAATACCACAAAGAGAAAGTGTACCTATTAAAAAAGCCGTTTTTGTAATTGGCACATGTTTTGTTAACCCCCCCATAAGAACCATATTCTGACTTTTATCTGGAGAATATCCAACAATAGCTTCCATTGAATGAATAACGGATCCGGATCCTAAAAACAATAATGCTTTTGAATAAGCATGAGTAATCAAATGAAATAAAGCAGTTCGATAAGAACCCATACCTAGAGCTAACATCATATAACCCAATTGAGACATTGTAGAATAAGCTAAACTTCTCTTAATGTCTTTTTGAGCTACAGCTAAAGTAGCTCCTAATAGTACTGTTATTATACCTATAAAAGATATTCCATTCATTATGTAAGGTATAATTACGAAAAGAGGAATAAGTCGAGCGACTAGAAAAATTCCCGCTGCTACCATGGTAGCAGCATGTATGAGAGCGGAAATAGGAGTAGGTCCCTCCATAGCATCAGGTAACCATACGTGAAGAGGGAATTGGGCCGATTTAGCAACCGCACCAGCAAATAACAATAAAGTACATAAAATACAAAATACAAAATCGATCTCATTATTATTAATTAATTTATTAAAGATTTCAAACAAATCCCGAAATTCGAAACTACCTGTTATCCAATAAATACCTAAAATTCCTAACAATAAGCCAAAATCCCCTACACGATTAGTCACAAAGGCTTTTTGACAAGCATTTGCAGCAATAGGTCGTGTGAACCAAAATCCTATTAATAGATACGAACACATTCCAACTAATTCCCAAAAAATATAAATTTGTATCAAATTCGAACTAGTAACTAATCCCAACATGGAAGTATTGAAAAAACTCATATAAGCAAAAAATCTCAAATATCCCTGATCATGAGACATATAATTATCACTATAAATAAGAACCAGAATTGCAACAGTAGTAATTAACATTGACATAATAGAGGTAAGTGGATCAATCAAGTAGCCAAATTCTAAAGAAAAATCATTATTTATAGTCCAAGACCAGACATATTGATAAATAAAATTGCTATTTATTTGTTGAATAGATAGCTTCATCGAAAAAATCATAACTATACTTAACAACAAAATACTACAAAAAGCCCATATACGCCGAAGATTTTTTGTTGTCGTCGGAAAAAGAAGAAGTCCCACTCCTATTAACAAAGGAACCAAAAGTGGAATGAAAGATATGATCCATGCATATTGGTATATATGTTCCATAATAGAATATACAAATTTTAGATTGAAATTTTATTTGTTGTTTACAATTCACTGAGTCTTCCCTCTTTTAAAAGAAATCAAAAAAAAAAAAATAACGTTTTTACATAACTTAAAAGATTTTTTTTTTTTATTTCCTATATGTATAGTTTTAGATTAAATAGAATTCTTAATAATTCTATTTTTATATTATTGAAATTATTGAATTGAGTAGTTTTTATTTTCATATTCAAATCAAGAAGTTCGAATTGGTCAAATAAAAAATTTGTTAGTGAAAGTGAATACTTAGTTGTTAACTAAATTTAAAATGTCGAAATCTAGGAAGTAGCAATCAGAAAAAATTCGACTAAAAAATAGTATTAATCATATAAAAATATAATAAAAGATCTAAGAAAAAGAAATAAATAATAATAAATAAGGAATAGGAACTGGTTATTTTAATAAGTTTAGTCAGTAGTTTATTCAGAATTATTTACAGGTTTGATTCAAAATTATTTTATTGTCTTCCAGTCCAAATGGAAAACAAAAACATAGATAACTTAAATATATATATCATTTTTCTATGTTATCTATTTTATAGAAAACAAATAGAAAAAAAAAAAAATTACAAAAATGTCTCAAATCATAGATTCTTTAAACAAATGAATTTTTGGGATTAATTTATCGGTATCATTTCACTTTGAAAATTGGAAATTTGATTTAGTTCTATTTTTAAAACAAAAAATTGAATTTTTTGAATTACGATTAGTTTAGAATTCGTAAATTTTTAGACGTGGCTTAATAACCACATAGAAATGAAATGCAACACAGCAAAACTAGACAAAATATATAGAGATATAAGTCGAACTTTGGATTAATAGAAATTTAGTAAATTTTGATTAAATTAATTTATCAATTTTGCATTAATTATTTGTAATTGAAACTATTCGACTGCATAAAAAATTTTGTTTCTCCTAATTAAATTTCATATTTTAGGTGACTAATATCTATATTTATATAGTTTTAGTTATATTATCTTTTTCTATTTTTAAAAAATATAATCAAGAAAGTATCATCTAGAATTTAAATACATAGATAATCAATAGGAAACAAATATTTGTTTGACCAATAGATGTCTTTCACATCCAACTCCAAAAATTAGTAATCGATTTTAAATGGCAGTTCCAAAAAAACGTACTTCTAGTAGCAAAAAGCGTATTCGTAAAAATATTTGGAAAAAAAAAGGATATTTGGCAGCGTTAAAAGCTTTTTCATTAGGAAAATCGATTTCTACTGGGAAGTCCAAAAGTTTTTTTATACAAAAAATAAATAATTAAACCTTGAAATAATAGGAATCGCCCTAAACTCAAAAAATGTTATAACAAATTCAAAATAATTTTTTTTTTTTTTTTAGAGTCTAAAATATGTAATTCAAATCTGGAATTAATGTTTTGAACGTTTTCGAATTTGAAAATTGGAATGGAACTTTCTTTTTTTCTTATGATATGTAGACTAAGAACTATTATATCGACGGTAAAATGGTACTGTTTGTTTGAACAAAAAAAATAGAACATCAACTTTCTTTTTTTTTTTTAGTCTATTTTTTCATTTCTAAGATGGGGATTTTTTCCCCATCAACATATTTGTTTTGTCCCAACACAATAAAATAAAAAATTCTATCTATAAATTTCATATCTGTAAATAAAGGGCAAATAGAAAATCGTTAGTTTAAAACTTTAACTCTTGAAATCATTATTTCTCAGAATTACTATATACATAACCGCCCCCTTGAAATCAATCGAAAAGGCTTTACTTAATATTTAATTGAATATTATGTGACGAATTTTTTTTTCTATTTTGGAAATATAGAGAAAAACTTTTTTTCTATGACATATCCGGTTCAATACTTAATTGTTTTGTTGAAACCTAAGCTAACTTATAACCATAAACACAAGAAAAATCCTACCGATTCATTTTATCTTCATTGAGGTTTAGTTCCGGATGAAATAGAAAATATTCTAGTTACAAAAGTTCCATTTCCCATTTCAATAAAACATAAACGACATGAAAGTCCATTGACAAATTAAAGCACTATCCAAAACTAAACTTCAAATGAGTAGTATATATTATTATGAAAAAAAATCTTTCCATTTTTTTTCAGCAATTTGAATTTCACGTTTCATAAAAAATAAATAAAAATATTGAATTAACTCCTTTAATTTCGACGATTGACTAAAAACGAGCTATTATAATTTCAAAGAGGCCGCTATGGTGAAATTGGTAGACACGCTGCTCTTAGGAAGCAGTGCGAGAGCATCTCGGTTCGAGTCCGAGTGGCGGCATGACATCGCTCAAAAGGATTCAATAATTCTATAATGAATAATGAATTGAATTTATGATTTGCATTTTCTAATTTGTAATTGAAGGATTTTTTTTTTTTATGATATTTTCGACTTTAGAGCATATTTTAACTCATATTTCCTTTTCAATGGTTTCCATTGTAATTACACTGCATTTGATAACTTTATTAGGCAATGAGGTAGTAGGACTATATTATTCATTTGAAAAAGGCATGATAATCACTTTTTTCTGTATAACAGGATTATTAATTACTCGTTGGATTTATTGGAAACATTTCCCATTAAGTGATCTATATGAATCATTAATCTTCCTTTCCTGGAGTTTCTACATTATTCATATGATTCTTTATTTTAAAAAACAGAAAAATAATCTAAGTGCAATAACCGCGCCAAGTGCTCTTTTTACTCAAAGTTTTGCTACTTCCGGCCTCTTAACCGAAATGCATCAATCCGCAATATTAGTACCCGCTCTGCAATCTCAGTGGTTAATGATGCATGTAAGTATGATGGTCTTGGGTTATGCATCTCTTTTATGCGGATCATTATTATCAATAGCACTTTTAATCCTTACATTTCAAAAAGATATAATAAGGATTTTTGATAAAAGAAAATTTTTAGTAACTGAGGCATTTTTTTTCGGTGAGATTCAATATATGAATCAAAAAGACAATATTTTGAAAAGCGCTTCGCCCCTTTATATTCGAAATTATTACAGGTCTCAATTGATTGAACAACTGGATCATTGGAGTTATCGTGTTATTAGTCTAGGATTTATCTTTTTAACCATAGGTATTCTTTCAGGAGCAGTATGGGCCAATGAGGCATGGGGATCATATTGGAATTGGGACCCGAAGGAAACCTGGGCATTTATTACTTGGACCATATTTGCTATTTATTTACATATCCGAACAAATAAAAATTCGCGGAATTCCCATTCTGCAATTGTCGCTTTTATAGGGTTTCTTATAATTTGGATATGTTATTTTGGGGTCAATCTATTAGGAATAGGGCTACATAGTTATGGTTCATTTACATTAACACTTAATTAAATTGAGGAAAGAGCCTTACAAATAGAAACATAGGACAAGGCCTAAACAAGTTTCTTATAAACAGGTGAGAACCATTTTATTAAAGTTTTATTTAAAATGGTTCTCACAAACGTCAAATATGACTGTTGAGTCTTTCTTCTTTTATCATTTAATGAAAGGAAAAGAAACCTATCTAGAAAAAAAATAGGATAGAATAGCTTCCACCTTCTCGACTGATAGTGAGAGAACGAAATCTGGGTAAATGCCAATACCTATCACTGGTAGAAAGATAGAAGTCGAAACAAATAACTCGCGCGGCCCTGAATCAAAAAAATAAGAGTTTGAAATCTTAAATAACTTATATCCATAGAACATTTGTCGTAACATAGATAATGAATAAATAGGAGTTAATATCATTCCAATTGCCATTCCAAAAGTAATTAGTATTTTTGGTAGTAAAAGATATTTTTGGCTGGTAATTATGCCACAAAATACTATTAATTCTGCAATGAAACCACTCATGCCCGGTAACGCAAGGGATGCTAGTGAAAAGCTACTGAAAAGTGTGAATATTTTTGGCATTGGAATAGCTATTCCGCCCATTTCGTCAAGATAAACAAGACGTATTCTATCGTAACTAGTTCCTGCTAAGAAAAAAAGTGCAGCACCAATAAATCCATGAGAAATTATTTGTAAAAGGGCTCCATTAAGTCCTGTATCAGTTATCGAAGTAAGTCCTATAATTATGAAACCCATGTGAGATACAGAGGAATAGGCTATTCTTTTTTTTAAATTACGTTGCCCGAGAGATGTTGAAGCTGCATAGATTATTTGGATTGTGCCTATTATAATTAACCAAGGAGAAAATATAGAATGAGCATGGGGTAATAATTCCATATTGATGCGAACCAATCCATATGCTCCCATTTTTAATAAGATTCCCGCTAAAAGCATACAAGTACTGTAATGTGCTTCTCCATGGGTATCCGGTAACCATGTATGTAAAGGGATAATCGGTAATTTCACAGCAAAAGCAATAAAAAATCCAATATAGAATATTATTTCTAATCCTAGAGGATACGATTGATTAACTAACGTTTGAAAATTTAATGTTGGTTCATTGGAACCATATAAACCGACACCCAAAGCTCCCATTAATAGGAAAATGGAACCTCCCGCAGTATACAAAATAAACTTAGTAGCTGAGTAGAGACGTTTCTTTCCTCCCCACATAGATAAAAGTAGATAAATAGGAATTAATTCTAATTCCCACATTAGGAAAAAAAGTAAAAGGTCTCGGGATGCAAATAATCCTATTTGGCCACTGTACATTGCTAACATCAGGAAATGGAATAATCGAGAATCTCGAGTAACTGGCCAAGCCGCCAAAGTCGCTAATGTAGTGATGAATCCCGTTAGTAAAATGGGGCCTATCGAAAGTCCATCTATTCCTAATCTCCAGTGAAAATCAAAAAAATGGATCCATTTATAATCTTCTGCCAATTGGATTAATGGATCATCCGGTTGGAAATGATAACAGAATGCATAGGTTATTAGAAGGAGCTCAAGCGTTGAAATACATATAGTATACCATCTAATAACCTTATTTCCTCTATGAGGAAAAAAGAAAATGAAAGAACCGGCAAATATGGGCAAAACTACAATTGTAGTTAACCAAGGAAAATAATTCATGATAAAAACAAGATACACTTCAGCCAAAAAAACCCGTACCCGAAATAGATTTTATTTCGGGTACGGGTTTTTTTCGGTAAAAAAATCCAATATAGAATAGAATGGATTCAAGTGGAGTTTTCTAAAACGTATCAATAAGCTAGACCCATACTGCGAGTTGTTTCAGAGCCTAAATAAACTCGAACACTTAAAAAATCGGTTGGACAGGCGGATTCACATCTCTTACAACCGACACAGTCCTCTGTTCTTGGAGCAGAAGCTATTTGTTTAGCTTTACATCCATCCCAAGGTATCATTTCTAATACATCTGTGGGGCAAGCTCGTACACATTGAGTACACCCTATACATGTATCATAAATTTTTACTGAATGTGACATTGAATCTAGAATTTTATTTTTAAAATTTCATTAATTTTCGATCTAGTTTTAGTAAAGTAAATGAACTACATATTCAAATACCAGACGAATCAATGATTTACCAGAATTTTTGAATCAATCTACTTCTGGATTGGATCGGCTTATTACAAAAGAAATAAAAAAAGAGGTCCAAAATACTTTGATTTATTCCATTTTTGTTTTGAAAGAAAGTATGATTCTATCTAAGGGTGACGTACTTAGTAATTTAAGATAACTATTAAAATACAAATTTCTATAATTAGAATCTAATAGAAAAAAAACTACTTATTCAATAAATTGGATTGATTAATACGAGTTGATTTTCTGTTACGATAAATTGAGGAAACAATAGCCGGTCCAATAGCTGCTTCAGCGGCTGCAATAGCTATAACAAAAATTGAAAAAATGTTTCCTTTTAATTGGCGACTATCAAAAAAATCAGAAAATGTTACAAAATTTAGATTCACGGCATTCAATAGAAGTTCAAGACACATAAGAGCCCGAACCAAATTTCTACTCGTGACTAATCCATAGATTCCAATAGAAAATAAATAGGCACTCAAAACAAGTACATGTTCGAGCATCATTGATCAACTCCTTATCAATCTCGATTCATTTCAATATGAACAACAATTTAACCGATTTGATTGACTCGAATATAACAAGTTCGAATACAGGAAATTAAGAAAAAAAAAGGTTGTTAATAAATCGAATTAAAAGTATTTCTGTTTTATGCATTAATTCGACTAAAATTGAATGTAAATCAATACGATCCAATTTCATTTTATTTGGATTGCTAGTTTTAAAAATTAAGTATTTACTTATTGGCGAGCCACCGAAATTGCACCTATTAAAGCAACTAAAAGAATTATTGAAATAAGTTCAAATGGAAGAAAAAAATCTGTTGATAAATGAATTCCAATTTGTTGACTAGTAGTTAGTAAATCTTGTTCTAGAATCTGGTTTGATCTTGTAGTCCAAATAATCCCATACCATGACGTATTTAGAATAGTAATAATTAATGAAACAAAAAGACTTGCACAAACTAAAGAAGTAGCCCCGTCGCCAACAGTCCAAAGATGAAAATCTTTGACAGATTCTGTCCCACTTATGAACATTACAGCAAATATTATTAAAACATTTATAGCTCCCACATAAATAAGGAGTTGTGCCGAAGCTACAAAATAAGAGTTTGCTAAAATATAAAATAAAGATATACAAACAAGAACAAATCCCAACGAAAAAGCGGAAAAAATGGGATTGGTAAATAATACCACTCCGAGACCCCCTACTATAAGACCTGACCCCAGAAAGACTAAAAGAAAATCATGTAGTGGTCCAGGTAAATCCATTCTATGTAATATAAGAGAGAAAAAATAGGAATTTTTCATGATCTTATTGACTTGAACAGGAAAAAAGAAGTTCATGCGTTCCTAATTACTAATTAAATGAAATTCAAATTGAATATATATATTAAAAGGACCCATCGCATTCTTTTTTATCTGAAAGAGTAGTTCAAAACGAAAACTATTTGAAATCATTACAATCAACAGATTGTCAATACAACTTAGGTTAGAATAGTGACTAGAAGAGTTGGGATTAAAAATTATTGACCAAGACAAAAAAAGAAACTTTTTGAATTTAATAAAAGAACTCCAGTAATTTATTCCATCACGAGATTTCTCATTTGTTACCCAATTTCTCTTTTGTTTGAGGCGAATTCAAAATGGTTCGAATTGTGTAATCATCCGTTATTGATATTGGTAAACGACCTAGAGCAATTTGATTATAATTTAATTCGTGACGATCATAAGTAGAAAGCTCATATTCTTCAGTCATTGATAAACAATTTGTTGGGCAATACTCAACACAATTACCACAAAATATACAGATTCCGAAATCAATGCTATAATTAAACAATCGTTTCTTTCGAATATCAGTTTCCAATTTCCAATCAACAACAGGTAGATCTATAGGACATACACGAACACATACTTCACAAGCAATGCATTTATCAAATTCAAAGTGAATCCGACCACGAAAACGCTCCGATGTGATCAATTTTTCATAAGGGTATTGAATAGTTACAGGTAAACGGTTGGCATGAGATAGGGTAATCATAAAACTTTGACCAATGTACCTTGCCGCCCGTACTGTTTGTTGACCATAATTGATGAACCCAGTTACCATAGGGAACATATAGTAAAAATAAAAAATAAATTGGATTTTGTTTCTTTCTCTTGTTTGATCCAAGTTCTGAATTGAATTTGAATGGAGTGAATAGAAAATATTCTATATATATATTCAAATTTATAATGAAAGGAGTTGGAAAGAAGTTGTTAATAAGAGATTCCCTAAAGAAATAGGTAATAGAAATTTCCATCCAAGATTTAATAATTGATCCATTCTCAGTCTAGGTAAAGTCCATCTTGTTGTGATAGGAATGAACAAGAACAAAAAAGTTTTCACTAATGTAATGAAAATACCAATTGTTGTTCCAAAGACTCCATCCACTTTATTTATTTCGAAAAACTCAGGAATGAATATATCTGGAATAGAGAGATTCCAACCACCCAAGTAAAGAACTGTTACAAATAGCGAAGAGACCAGTAGATTTAAATAGGAAGCAACATAAAATAAACCAAATTTTATACCTGAATATTCGGTTTGATACCCGGCTACTAATTCCTCTTCTGCTTCTGGTAAATCAAAAGGCAATCTTTCGCATTCTGCTAGAGAAGAAATTATAAAAACAATAAACCCTATAGGTTGCCGCCACAAATTCCATCCCCAAAAACCATATTTTGACTGGGCCTCAACTATATCAACTGTACTTGAACTGTTAGATAATCATAGTCGATAAGAAGATCACTCTTATCATCGCTATTACAGAACCGTACATGAGATTTTCACCTCATACGGCTCCTCGAGAGCCATAAATAAATTTTGGTACTGATTCGATATTCTTTAATCTCGATATGCTTGTAGGATAGATAAAGTTAAAATGAATCAAAAGTTCCTGAATTAGACCAATGGAATTCTGTCTGCTATACTATAAAAAAGTGCTTCGGAATTGATCTTTTCCTTTACTTTTACTTTAAGTTTAATAATTTTAATTTTATTATTGAGTAATAACTTAGATCCTTCAATAAAATACTCGATTTTACCACTATCAATAAATAGTTCACCTTTTTTTTTGATTCCGAAAAAGAATTTAACATTCATTCAGTATTTATGACATGACAAAAATTTTATTTCCCTGAATATAGATATCAGATAAAAAACATTTTTTTTTTAATTCTATACTTTATTTTCGTTCCTCTTATTTCTTTTCTTTAGGTTTCAAATAAAGCAAAGTAAAGGATTACTTCGTTCCTGATAGTTATTCATATAATCGATGGATAGGAGCATACTCTGGATCGGAATTGCATTTTTGGGAGTACTACTTGATCATTTCTACAAATTTAAAATCCCAATTAGTAATTCTTTTATGTATAAATGTCTCTTCGAATAACTTACATAATCTCTATGACGAATCCTTTTTGTACTTTGGTGTTCCTAATCATCCACTCATGTGTTCTCAATCTCTATGGTAATTCATGTACGGGAATACATAGAAAGATAAAGTTAAAACTCCATAGAGTTGTTCTTTTGAACCCGCTTCAAGACATGATGACTAATTACGCAATCTTGGGGTAAAGAGTCTTGACTGCTTATGTTTATTTTCGTTTAACCCTTGTACATAGGAAATGAGATTCCAATTTTTTACTGCAAATTTCGAAGCTGTTTTCTTTCACTCATCTAACTATCTAGTTAAGTTTATCAACCTAGGCAGTGAATAAAAAAGAAAGATATATCTTAAGATATATCTATTTAATACGTTTCGTTTTTATTCTTAGAAACCTGAAACCAAATGGAGGAAGACTTATGTATCAACGAATCACACGTAGAGATATTGATAACACACAGAGAGTTAATGGGATTTCATAACTAATTGATTGGGCAGCAGCCCGTAGACCACCTAAAAAGGAATATTTATTATTTGATCCATATCCTGACATAAGAAGTCCAATTGGAGCAATACTTGAAATGGCAATCCATAAAAAAACACCAATACTGAGATCGGCTAGAACAAGACGATAGCCAAAAGGAATTACTGAATAACTTAGTAGAATTGATATGACTGCGAGGGAGGGGCCGATACTAAATAAACGTGTATCCCCTCTAGATGGAAGAAAGTTCTCTTTTAAAAGTAGTTTTATCCCGTCTGCTAGAGCTTGAAGAATTCCAAAAGGGCCGGCGTATTCAGGTCCAATACGTTGTTGTATACCCGCGGATATTTGTCTTTCTAACCACACGATTACTAGTACACCTATTGTGATTCCCACTATAAGAATAAAAATAGGAACAAGCATCCATATTGTCTCATAAACCTCTTTTAAGGATTCGAATCTGGAAAAAGACTTGATAGCTTGTACTTCGGTTGTATCAATTATCATTTCAACGATCAACTTCTCCCATAATAATATCTATGCTACCTAGTATCGTCATAATATCAGCCAATTTCATTTTTTTAACTAACTGAGGAAGAATTTGCAAATTGATAAAACCTGGGGGGCGGATTTTCCATCTCCAAGGAAAAACACTCTGATCTCCTATCAAAAATATTCCCAATTCCCCTTTTGGGGATTCGACTCTCGCATAAAGTTCTTGTTTGGACAATTCAAAAACAGGAGATGCCTTTTTACTAATGAATCGATATTCAAAATCATTCCATTCAGGATATTTTATTCTATTAAAGCGTCGGATTTCTAAATTCTCATAGGGACCTCCTGGAATTCCTTCTAGAGCTTGTTGAATAATTTTTATGGATTCCGCCATTTCACCGATTCGTATTAAATAACGAGCTAATGAATCTCCTTCTTTTTGCCATTGGACTTCCCAATCAAATTCGTCGTAAGACTCATAATGATCAACTTTACGAAGATCCCATTGTATTCCGGAAGCTCGTAGCATTGGTCCTGATAAACCCCAATTTATTGCCTCTTCTCCACCAATAATGCCCACTCCCTCAACTCGTTCTAAAAAAATCGGATTTCGCGTAATAAGTTTTTGGTATTCAGCAATCCCTGTTAAAAAATAATCACAAAAATCTAAACATTTATCTATCCATCCATAAGGTAAATCGGCAGATACTCCACCGATACGAAAATAATTATGCATCATTCGCATACCGGTGGCAGCTTCGAATAAATCATATATCAACTCTCTTTCTCTGAAAATATAGAAGAAGGGGGTCTGCGCGCCTATATCCGCCATAAAAGGCCCGAGCCATAACAAATGAGAAGCTATACGGCTTAATTCCAGCATAATAACTCTGATATAACTAGCCCTCTTAGGCACTTGAATATTTCCCAATTGTTCTGGTCCATTGACCGTTATTGCTTCCGTGAACATAGTGGCTAAATAATCCCAACGTGTTACATAAGGGAGATATTGTATAATTGTTCGGTTTTCCGCAATTTTTTCCATCCCTCGGTGTAAATAACCCAATATTGGTTCACAGTCAATAACATCTTCACCATCTAAAGTAACGATGAGGCGGAGAACGCCATGCATGGATGGATGGTGAGGACCCATATTGACTATCATGAGGTCTTTTCTTGTAGTTGGTACAGTCATAGGTTTTTTCCCGATTCACTATTAATTTTTCTATGAATTGCTGAAAACAAAAAGAAGTTCATTAAAATTCAATATCTAATAAATCAAATAATTCAAAACGACTCTTAAAATTAACCTGTTTTTCGTTTTCGAATGTTCAATTGCTCGATTAATTCTTTATAGCGTACTCCATCTTTTTTTGATAAATAAACCAGTAGTCGTTGCCGTTTTCCTAGAATTTTTCGTAGACCTCTCTGAGATGAATAGTCTTTTTTGTGCAATTGCAAATGTGAAGTAAGTCTTCGTATCTTATTGCTAAAACAGAATACTTGAAATTCAATGGACCCCTTATTTTCTTTTTTTTCTTCATGCGAAATAACGGATATGAATGATTTTTTTGTCATAATTTTTTAACCTTCCTTTTTTATCAAATATGGAATTTTGCCGATCAGTAATAATAATGCCAGCTAGTTTAATCTGGTATACATAATAATCTGAATTTCTTTATTGATTCATTTATGGATCTAATTGATACGTTATGGAATTAGTATCATGTATCGAAATTGGATGTAAGACAAGACATGTGCACATCTATTTATATACCAAGAGATGATAAGGAATATATAAGATAAATGTATCATAAATGAGTTTTAAATCGTGGATACATATGTATTCTTAATAGACTAAAACGACTACTGTTATTAGTATCGAACCAATAACGATTTATACAAGCTAAATCTTCTAATCGATAATTCGGCCAAAGAAAGAATTTGAATTTTATAAGTTTCTTTTTATCTCGATCAAGATCTTTGCTTTCATCAAAAAATTGACTACAGTTTTTTACTCGATTCCCATTCCAAAATACTGGGTTTTTATCCACACCTTTATTATTTCTTGAGTTGAAACAAATTAGAATTCTCAATTCTCGACGACGCCTCGGCGATAAAATATTTTCAGGACCAAGCAAATCAAAATCTTTTTTGTCTCTATTTTCCCTCATCTTTTGATGACGTGGAATCAATTCATCAAAATTATTCGTAACACTATTTTCGTTGTATCTTTGTTGGTTATTTTGGTCTTTCCTTTTATGAACCAATGAAATACCTATGGTTTGATACAGAATAAATTGTCCATCACCCTGTATAGACAGGCGAATTGGTTCAATAATCAATATTCCTTTTGTGATCCAGTCTGTAAGAGGGAAATCCCGGATTATATCCAGATTGAGTTCTTTCCGTTTAATGTAGGATATAGTCATATCTCTTACATTCCTTACCTTAAGCAGAGAAAAGCATGTATTGATATTATTGATAAGTTTTTGACTCAGAGAAGTCTCCCCTTTACATTGAAAAAGGAAATGTCTATTCAGTAATCTATCGAAGTCTGTCCAATTCGCGTCTTGTATTTTATTTCTAGGGTTGTTTCTATCTAATCCTAGAGAATATTCTTGAATATCTTTGTGTTGGCTTGAGAAAATAGATTCATAGTTCTCTTGGACATTGAATCTCATATCTTTTTGACCTATATGTTTATTGATGTTTTTCTTTTGACTCAAATTTTGAGAAAAGTAAAAATTTGAAAAAAGCAAATTAATTGGTATAGCCCAGGGTTTTATTTTATATGCATTATAAAGTAATGCAAATTCTGGGAAGAACCAAGATTCCAGATTCGATATGGGACAAGGGAATATTTCTTCATTCATTCCCATCCAATCAAAAATATTTTGAGTTTGATAGGATCGATTAATTTCTTGATAAATTTTTTTATAAAAAATATCGTTCTTATCCCTTTTATCAACAATTTGATAATTATTAGGTTCAGTCTTAGTATTTTTATTACTGCTAGTACTGATATCGATCCAGGCTCCAATATTCACGTTTTTTCCAAGAAAAAAATGGATAATTTTCCAATCAAAATATTTTCGATCTGGATTTTTCTCTATATACATAATATTATTTATTCCTAAATAATTAGTGATAGGGATACTCCACCACATATCAATTAATTTGTCTTTATCTATGTTGTAATTATAAGTATAAGAAAATTCAGGGTTTTTATTTACTTGGAATGGTGGCTCATAACTATCTCTATATGAATCCTTTTTATCCTCATAATAAATAAATTTATATGATAAATCATCATATCTATAGTTTTTTTTGCAATTATCTTTTTCATCCGGTAATAACAAGAAAGGGTCTTCATAATTATTTGAATTTAGGTAATTGGAATTAATTAATTGTTCTTTTTCATATGAATTCTTTTTTTTTTTTAAATTTCTATTTTCAACCCAACAATATTCATTGATTAGATTTCGCCATTTTTGTGGTACTAATTGAAACCATTTTATCTCAGATAAATCGTATTGATAATTACTTTTTAACCTTAACCTGTTTTTCCATTGATTCATTCCAGAATTTCGAAATTTCGTCGTCCTTAATTTCGAATGAGTTATTTCTTGTGTTTCAAAATAATCTTTTATTTCATTCTTAAGAAATAAAGATGTTCCATCATATTGCAATACGGATCTTAACTTATCTAAATAAATATGTTGGGTTTGTGATAATTTGTAAAATACATAGGCTTGTGACAAAAAAGATAAATCGAAATGACTCTTCAAATTCTTATTAATATTATTACTAAAACGAAAAAGTTCTTTTTTTACAGTCGAAATAAACTTATTTTTTTTTTTTTTTGTTGTATTAATAAAGAATTGATTTGTTTCATTATTGTAAATACATTTATCAAAAATCTTTTTGGTTGATCCAAGAAAAAGTTGTGCATAAATTCTTGAAATATTAATAATATATAGAAATAGATCTATGTATATCTTTTCGCTAAAATATTTAACAAAAAAAATTGATTTACGGATTAATCGAACATTTTTTCTTTTTAATATTTGACCAATATTTTTTGGTGAGTCTAATCTTTTATTAAGATCATAACGTGTTTTATTAGGACTAATATTTAGCGTTCCTGATTCTTTTTTCTTTTCTTTTGAAATTTTATCTATTTTTTTTCTGATTGCCCCTGTTTGATTAGCCAGATTTTGAATTCTTTTTTCTGTCATGGAATAAACTGAATAAGTTCCCAAATTAATGAATTGAGCTTCAATGGATGATTCATTAATCATCGGATTATTAATTTGAAAATCGTTTTCTTTTTTTATTTCATTTGATGCTTCTCTTAATTCAAATAGTACAATTGGATTTACTATTGAAGGTTTTCTTTCTTTTTTTCCTAAAAAGACAAGTTTTCCAAAAAAGACAAGAATTTCGCTCATGAATTCAGCTTCCATGGATGATTCATTAATCATCGGATTATTAATTTGAAAATCGTTTTCTTTTTTTATTTCATTTGATTCTTCTCTTGATTCAAATAGTACAATTGGATTTACTATTGAAGGTTTTTTTTCTTTTTTTCCAAAAAAGATTTGTACCTTTTCAAAAAATTTTCGTTTTTCTTTTATAATTCTTGAAACTCCACAACCATTCTTTACAAATTTTCGAATTCTTTTGTTGAGTTCCTTAAAAATAGGTTTAAAAAAGTCAAATTCTTTTTGAGGAGGACCAAAAGGAACTTTGGTTTGCATTCCCCAAACTGTTAAAAAACAAAAAGATATACCTTGTTTTTCATTTTGTTCGTTATTTTTCGCTTCATCTTGATGAGACGGTCGTATCTTAGATCTGTGCCAGGGTTTTAGACAGAAAGGAGATAGTATCTTTATCTGCATACCATCTTTGGACCAGTCTTTAGGAAATTCGTTTTGTGATATTTCAACACCGTTATAGGTACATTTAACATGTATTTCTTTTTTCCACTCTTGAAAATCTTCCGACCATTCTGTAGCTTGCAATAATAATGAGCGGATGAGATTTTTAGCTATTATCAATAAGGGTAATCTAATATATTTTCTAAGAATTGATTGCGCTATTAGAAATAAACTCCTTGTTAGTTGATTAAATGGAATGTACTCCCAGACTTGAGCTATTTCTATTTTTCTTTCTTCTTCTCTGTCTCTTTCGAATTCGTTTTGTTTAATCGTTGCCTTTGTTTTGTCTTCTGTATAATCAAAAATTCTAAATTCTGGTGTTTTTCCTATCCAACTTATAAAAATTTGTTTAATTAGTTCAGAAAGATTAACCGAAAAGAAAAAGGATTTCTTTATTCTGTCTAAAAAAAGTGGAGAACGTATATTTGCTTGAAACAAATTCGAAATAACTATTTTACGTCTTTGAGCACGCATAGACCCCTTGATTATGCCGTGAGAAAAATCCGATTCTAGTGGATACTCTATCAAAATTGCTCGGTCTATTTCATTTTCATTGACGTTATCCAATTCATTCCTATCCGAAGTGTTGGCCTTATTATCATAAAAAAGCACTACAGGGTTGGGTGTCCTTGAGCGAATTTGATGATCCAGTGGCACGCTTGCGTTAATTTCTTTATCTAGTTGTTCTAACTCATCTATCAATTTGTATGGCCAGTGAGGCACTTTTTTACTGATTTCTTTTATTCCAATAGTTTTCTTTTGAATCGTTTGAGTCAAGGAATCTATTATAATTGTATCAACGAAAAATTTTACAAATTTTTCTCGATCTTCTGGACCATTTTGTCTTTGGTCTGGAAGTAAAGAAATTTCTTTCAGATTCGATGTTGATTTCCCGTCGAATTTGCTCATTAAAGACATGAAATGCCTAATTTCTGTTGATAGTGATTCTTTTTCAACTGTATCTATTTTCTGTTCAAATTCATGATAATTATAGTCCTTACGAAGGATATTATGAATTTTATTTATCCAAATTCCATATATAAAATTTTGGATTGCAGTTTCATTTATAATGGAAGTTGAAAATAATTTTTTTATTAGTCCACGATAGGATCCATTTAAAAAAGGATCGTATATTTTTGGTAAATATTCTTTTTTTTTTTTATCATTGCATAATCGAGTTTTTTTTTCGAATACATTTATCGAAATAAGTCCTTTGTCTAAAACGGCAATTCTATTAGAAAATTCATTGCTTAAGCTGTTCTTTTTTTGTTCATTGGTATAAATCCAATAATTGTACAGTTCATCATAGAATAATTTTTCTGTTGTAGACAAAGAAATCTTTCTTTGTATCATTTCCCAGAAAATGGCTAAACTAGGTGGATAGGAAAAAGAAATTCTTTGTTTTCCATCATTTTGACATGTATAAAAAAAATATTGTGACATTTCATTTCTTACCGCATTTTCGAATTGATTGTTTTTTATATATCGCGTTGGACGATTCCAACGT